TTGGTTATTATGCTGGTAGAAGTTATTTTGATTATGTTATTTGTAGTTCAGGCTATTGCCTTTGTTACTTTGTATGAGCGTCATTTGCTTGGGGGTAGCCAGCAACGTATTGGTCCTAATAAGGTTAGTTTTATGGGTATTGTACAGGCTATTTTTGATGGTATTAAGCTTTTGAAAAAAGAACAGATAACTCCTTTGAATTCTGCTGAAATTTCTTTTATTTTGGTTCCTGGGGTCTTTTTTTTGGTTATGTATTTGGAGTGGTTTGTTTTGCCCTATGCTTTTGATTTTGTGACTTTCGAATATTCTGTTTTGTTTTTTTTATGTTTAATTGGTTTTTCTGTTTATACTACTTTGGTTAGGGGGGTGGTCAGTAAATCTAAGTATGGGTCTGTGGGGGCTATTCGTGCTAGTAGTCAGAGTGTCTCTTATGAGATTGCTTTTTCTTTGTATTTGTTGGTGGTTATTATTCATGTTAACATATTTTGTTTTTCTCCGGTTTTTAATTTGAGTTTGTTGGTAATTTATTTGCCATTTTTATTTATGGTTTTAGCTGAGTTGAATCGTGCTCCTTTTGATTTTGCTGAAGGAGAGAGTGAGCTTGTTAGAGGTTATAATGTTGAATATTCTAGAGTGGCTTTTGTTTTGTTGTTCTTGGGGGAATACGGGGCTTTGTTGTTTTTTAGTACTTTAACTTCTGTGTTATTCTTTGGTTTTAGTTTTTTGGTTATTTATCTTATGTTTACTTTGTTAGTTTTTATCCGTAGTGCTTACCCGCGTTTTCGTTATGACCTTATGATGAGGTTTTTTTGGTTTAAGTTGTTGCCGGTGTCTTTGATTTTTTTAGGTTATTTTGTTATTATGTTTTTGTAATATTGGTAATGTATATTTTTTGGATGTTTTTATGTTTGTGTATGTTCTTCAGTTTTTGTTTTATTTTAAGGAGAGCATACTGGGTGTTATGTTTAAGAAGTTTATGGGTGGATTGACTATTGTTTTTGGTTATAGGCCTGATTTGCCTATGAGTTCTGTTATTTCTGTTTTTACTTTTGTTGTTTTGTTAACTTGTTGTTTCGGGGGTTATTTTACTTATTCTTTTTGTCCTTGTGGCATGGTAGAGTTTACTTTTGTTTATGCTGTTGTGGCTTGAATGAGTACTTTTTTGTCTTTTATTTCTAGCGAGAAATTTTCTATTTACATTTCTAAGTCTGGGGATAATTTTTTGAAAACGTTTAGTATGTTGTTGGTTGAGATTGTAAGAGAAATTTCTCGTCCTTTGGCTTTAACTGTTCGTTTGACCGTTAATGTTTTGGTTGGCCATATGATTAGTATGATATTGTTTCAGTTGTTGGAGTTGTTTTTGGGTTTTAATTATGTTTGGTTGACTATTTTTGCTATTATGATGGAGTGTTTTGTGTTTTTTATTCAAAGTTATATTTTTTCTCGTTTAATTTTTTTGTATTTAAATGAGTGGGGCGTTAACTTAAGTTTTAAAGTGTTAGACTTTTAATCTAAAAATGGTTTTCCACGTTCTGGTTGTTATAGCATAGGAAGTGCATTTGTTTTAAGCGCAAAAGATATTGTACAACTAACAAATTTTTGTAGGTCTTCTAAATCTATTATGGGTTTTCCCGTTTGTTTGTTTTAGTTTTTTGGTGTGTATTTGTGGTTTTTCTGTCTTTTTTAAATTTTTTTTCTAGTAATGTTTTGTTATGGTGGAGTGTTTTTTTGTTGATAACTGTTGTTTTTGTTTGCCTTTCTAAAGGTGCGGCGGCCTATACTAGTGTTTTGAACTATTTTGTAATTCAGGAGAGTTTGGGGTTGTTTTTTTTAGTATTTAATGCTTTTTTATTGCAGTTTTTTATTGTTATGATGAAGATTGGGGTAGCTCCTTTGCATTTTTGGGTCTTTAGTGTGACTGGGCCTTTGTATGATTGGTTGTTGATGTGGTTTCTTACTTTTCAGAAGTTACCTTTTTTACCTGTGCTTGTCCAGCTTTATGATTTTAAATTGATTTTTTTACTTTTATTTGGAATTTTTGTGTGTTATTTGCAGTTGTTTGTATTGAAGAGTTATAAGAATATAATAATTATTTCTTCTACGGAGTCTTTTAACTGGGTTATTTTGACTTGTTTTTTGTCCGTAATTAATGTTGTTTATTTATTTTTTTATTATATTGTTCTTATGGTTATGTTGATACCTAATTTTTCTGTAAAAGATTTGGGGTTTGTTAATTGGGAGACTATTTTTGTGTTTTTTAATATTCCTTTTAGTGTTTCTTTTTTTATTAAGATTTTTTCTTTGGGGGAGTTGTTTAAGTTGGATGGAATTGTTGTTTTGTTTTTGTTGTTTGGTATGTTTTTGTCTATGTTGTGTTTTAGTTTGTGGTTGGTTAATATGAGGACTAAGGTTATGTGGGTTTTAAGGGATAATCTTAAGAGGGTATTTTTTTTTGTTGTTCCTTTGATGGTAATTTCTGTGGTTTATTATTTTAGTAAAATTTTATTACGTCGTCTTGATAAGGCGGAGTTCTTTGTGAAATAATAGAACGTTAAATAGATTTTCTATGCCCGACTACGGATTGGGAAGATTTTTCGTTTTGTATACCTTAGTTTAGGAAGAATTTTTGTTTTTGGTGCAAAGGGGTTAAGGTATAGATCCTGTTAGTTTATTTGTAAAAAATATGGCTCTGAAGAAGCCAAGAATGTTGGGGATGATGGGTTTAGGTTTATATAATTTTGTTAATTCTTTGGTTGTTAGTTTGCCATCTAGAAAATCTTTGACTTTGAATTGGAATTTTGGTAGTATGTTGGGCATGGTTCTTATTTTTCAGATTTTGACCGGTACTTTTTTAGCTTTTTATTATTGTGATGACAGTTCGGGGGCCTTTATGAGAGTCCAGTATATTATATATGAGGTTAATTTTGGTTGAATTTTTCGTGTGTTTCACTTTAATGGTGCTAGTTTGTTTTTTATTTTTTTGTATATACATTTATTTAAGGGGTTGTTTTTTGTTAGTTACCGTTTAAAGAAGGTGTGATCTTCTGGTTTGGTTATTTTGCTATTGGTTATAATGGAGGCTTTTATAGGCTATGTACTTGTTTGAGCTCAGATGAGTTTTTGAGCTTCTGTGGTTATTACTAGCTTGTTAAGGGTTATTCCTATTTGGGGACCGTCTATTGTAACTTGGATTTGAGGTGGGTTTACTGTTTCTGGTGCTACTTTGAAATTTTTCTTTGTGTTGCATTTTTTGGTGCCGTGAGGTTTGTTGGTTATTGTTGTTCTACACTTACTTTTGTTACATGAGACTGGTAGGACTTCTAAGCTTTATTGTCATGGTGACTATGATAAAATTTGTTTTTACCCAGAATATTGAGTGAAGGATGCTTTGAATTTGGTTGTTTGGTTTATGTTTGTTGGGTTTTCTTTGGTTTTACCTTTTTATTTGGGGGACCCTGAGATGTTTATTGAATCGGATCCTATGATAAGACCTGTTCATATTGTTCCTGAGTGGTATTTTTTGTTTGCTTATGCTATTTTGCGTGCCATTCCAGATAAGGTTCTGGGAGTTTTGGCTCTTTTTATAAGTATTTTGGTGTTTTTTCTGTTTGTTTTTGTGGATAACTATGTTTCTGTAATAGGTAAAATTAATAAATGTTTAGTTTGAGTGTTTATTTTTGTAGCATCTGTTTTAAGATGGTTGGGCCAGTGTCTGGTCGAAGCTCCCTTTGTTTTTTTGAGAATGTTTTTTTCTTTTATATATTTTTTTATTGTGATTTTTATAGTATTTTTATTCATATTTTTTAGAAAGTTATTTAGTTAATAATATGTGTAGTATAATAAATATAGTAGGTTTAGGACCTGAAGATTTTAGCATATTATGTTCCATAATTTTCATATTTTGAGGTTGTCTAGTTATCCTATTCTTATTTTTTTTAGTTCTTTGGGTTTAACCAGTTCTTTGGTTGTTTTTTTTAAGTATGGGTTGTTTTTTGGTTTGTTGTTCTGTTTGTTTTCTATTATGTTTGTTTCTTTTGCTTGGGGTAAGGACATTTCTATGGAGGGCCTTAGAGGGTTTCATAATTTTTTTGTTATAGATGGTTTTAAGTTTGGAGTCTTAATTTTTATTTTTAGAGAATTTATGTTTTTTTTAGGTATTTTTTGGACTTTCTTTGATGCGGCTCTGGTACCTGCTCATGATTTAGGTGGTACCTGATCTCCTATTGGAATACACTTAGTTAATCCTTTTGGGGTTCCTTTGTTGAATACAATTATTCTTTTGAGCAGGGGCGTGTCTGTGACTTGGGCCCATTATAGGTTGTTAAGTAATAAGAGTTGTGTCAATAGCTTGGTGTTGACTTGTATTTTGGCTGCTTATTTTACTGGTATTCAGTTAATGGAATACAGGGAGGCTAGTTTTTCTATTTCTGATGGTATTTTTGGTAGTATTTTTTATTTATCTACAGGGTTTCACGGTGTCCATGTATTGTGCGGCGGCCTGTTTTTATTTTTTAATTTGTTGCGTTTGTGTTTATCTCATTTTAATTATAACCATCACTTGGGGTTAGAGTTTGCTATTATTTATTGGCATTTTGTTGATGTAGTGTGGTTATTTTTGTTTGTGTTTGTGTATTGGTGATCATATTAATGGGCTATTTTAGTTTAGTTTTAAAATGTGTGATTTGTAATCGTGAGAATTTTGATAGCTATAGTGGAATTACTGTTGTTTTCTTTTTATTTTTTTTTTAGGCCTTGGTTGTTTTTTGTTATTATGGTTGTGTTTAGGTTTTTTATATTGAACAGGTATGCCTGGGGAGGTTGCTTTTTTTTCTTGGATTCTTTTTCTTTTGTTCTTTTGGTAGTTATAAGATTGTTTATTTTGGGGATTGTTTTACTTAGTGAAAAGAGTTCCTCTTTATTAATTTTGTCTGAGGCATTGGTTTTTGTTTGTGTATTCTTTTTTGTGCCTGTTAATGTTATTATGTTATATATATTTTTTGAGTTGTCTATGATCCCTATTTTGATTATAATTTTGGGTTATGGGTCCCAGATTGAGAAGATTAATTCAGCTTACTATCTGATTTTTTATGCTGCTTTTTGTTCTTTTCCATTTCTGTTTGTATATTTCAAGAGGTTTTTTTTTATTAGTTTGGTTTATTTTGATTTTAATTTGTCTTGGGAGATGGTGTTTGTGTTGAGTTTGAGTTTTATAATGAAGTTTCCAGTATATTTTTTACATTTATGATTACCTAAGGCCCATGTAGAGGCCCCTACAACTGCTAGTATACTGTTGGCTGGTCTTTTGTTGAAACTCGGTACTGCCGGATTTCTTCGTATCCTGGGTAGTCTTTGTTTTGTTCATAATAATGTTTGAGTGTTATTGGCTTTTTTGGGTATGATTTTAGCAGCTTTTTGTTGTGTTTTTCAGAGTGATGCTAAGGCTTTGGCAGCTTATTCCTCTGTTACCCACATAAGTTTTTTGTTGATGGCGATCGTTTTTGTTATGATGGCAGGTAAAACTAGCGGGGTTGTTATGATATTAGCTCATGGGTACACGTCTACTTTGATATTCTATCTTATTGGTGAATTTTACCATGTGTCTATAAGCCGTATGGTTTATTATATGAGAGGGTTTTTTAGGTCCAGTATGATTATAGCCCTTATTTTTGTTGTGGTATTTTTGTCTAATAGCGGCACACCCCCTTCTTTATCATTTATTTCTGAATTTTCTGCTATCTCTGTTTCTATGGGGTTGTTTAAATTTAGTTTTTGGATCTTATTTATATATTTTTTTGTGGCCTTTTATTATTCTATTTATTTGTTAACCAGATCTGTTATGGGTAAAAGATTTATTGATGTTAGAGTGTGGAATGTGGGCTTTTCTGTTCCGTTGGTAGTTATGATATATAATATTTTTTGGATGAGTGTTTTTTTCTAGTAAAAAAACGTAGGTTAAGGTCCTAACGAGGGAGTTTTTCTTCGTTAGTTTTTGTTTAATTTTTAAAAATTTTATTTTTAAAACTAAACGTTAAGTTTGAAGGATGGAGGTTTTATTTGAAAAAGTTTTATAAGTATCAAGGTGGTCTATCTATTTGGTTGGAGAGTTCTAACCATAAGGATATTGGGACCCTATATTTTCTTTTTGGTTTGTGGTCGGGTATGGTTGGTACCGGCCTGTCTTTGATTATTCGTCTTGAGTTGGCTAAGCCGGGTCTTTTTTTGGGTAATGGTCAGTTATATAATTCTGTTATTACTGCTCATGCTATTTTGATAATTTTTTTTATGGTTATGCCTACTATAATTGGGGGTTTTGGTAATTGGATGTTACCTTTGATGTTGGGGGCTCCTGATATGAGTTTTCCTCGTTTGAATAATTTGAGTTTTTGGTTGTTGCCTACGGCCATGTTTTTGATTTTGGATGCTTGTTTTGTAGATATGGGGTGTGGGACTAGTTGAACTGTGTACCCTCCTTTGAGGACTATGGGGCATCCTGGTAGTAGTGTGGATTTGGCTATTTTTAGTTTACATTGTGTTGGTGTGAGTTCTATTTTAGGTGCTATTAATTTTATAACTACTACTAAGAATTTGCGTAGGAGTTCTATTTCTTTGGAGCATATAAGGTTGTTTGTTTGGACTGTTTTTGTAACTGTGTTTTTGTTGGTTTTGTCTCTACCAGTTTTGGCGGGGGCTATTACTATGTTGTTAACTGATCGTAATTTGAATACTTCTTTTTTTGATCCTAGGACTGGGGGTAACCCTTTAATTTATCAGCATTTGTTTTGATTTTTTGGGCATCCTGAGGTTTATATTTTGATTTTACCTGCCTTTGGTATTATTAGTCAAAGTAGTTTATATTTAACTGGTAAGAAGGAGGTTTTTGGTTCTTTGGGCATGGTCTATGCTATTTTGAGTATTGGTTTGATTGGTTGTGTGGTGTGAGCTCACCACATGTATACTGTTGGTATAGACTTGGATTCTCGGGCTTATTTTACTGCGGCTACTATGGTTATCGCTGTGCCTACGGGTGTTAAGGTTTTTAGTTGGTTGGCTACTCTTTTTGGTATAAAAATGGTTTTTCAACCTTTGCTTTTGTGAGTGTTGGGTTTTATTTTTTTGTTTACTATTGGTGGGCTTACTGGAGTTATGCTTTCTAATTCTAGTTTGGATATTATTTTGCATGACACCTATTATGTTGTGAGGCATTTCCACTATGTTTTAAGTTTGGGTGCTGTTTTTGGTATTTTTACCGGTATTAGTTTGTGGTGGAGTTTTATGACTGGCTTTGTTTATGATAAGATAATGATGAGGAGTGTGTTTTTACTTATATTTGTTGGTGTTAATTTAACCTTTTTCCCTTTGCATTTTGCCGGTCTTCATGGTTACCCTCGAAAATACCTGGATTATCCTGATGTTTATTCTGTTTGAAATATTTTGGCTTCTTATGGTTCTATAATTAGAGTTTTTGCTTTGTTTTTGTTTATTTATGTTTTATTGGAGTCTTTTATGGGCCATCGTTTGTTGTTGTTTGATTATTATGTTAATAGTAGGCCGGAGTATAGGGCTAGGGGCTATGTTTTTGGTCATAGTTATCAATCCGAAGTTTTTTATAGATCTACCATTATTAAGTTTTAGGTGGACCTTTAGTATATTTAGTATTTTTAATTGCAGATTAAAAGGACGCGGGTCTTTTGTTAATAAGATAGGATAAGTTAGTCCGTAAGGTTCATACCCTTTTGGTGTTTTGCTCTTGTTAAAAATTATAGTATAAGTTAGTATGCTCTGTTGTCGATAGGGAGGTTTGTAATTTTGACCTTTTAGTATATGTTTTGTATGCCCGACTTCCAATCGGGAGGTTTGTTTAGGTTAGTTAATAATTTTTTTCAGGATTTTGGTTTAATGTTTTCTAATAGGCTGTTTTCTAGTTATATGGATTGATTTCATAATTTTAATTGTAGTCTTTTATTTGGAGTTTTGTCTTTTGTGTCGACCAGTTTTGTGTATTTGTTGTTGAGTAAGTTTTATTTTAAAAGTAAAAAAATCGAGTATCAGTTTGGGGAGTTGTTGTGTAGTGTATTTCCTACTTTGATTTTGGTAATACAAATGGTACCTTCTTTGAGTTTATTGTATTATTATGGTTTAATGAATTTAGATAGGAATTTGACTGTTAAGGTTACGGGCCATCAGTGGTATTGAAGTTATGAATTTAGTGATATCCCAGGATTGGAATTTGATTCTTATATGAAGTCTTTGGATCAGTTAGAACTAGGTGAACCGCGTCTGTTGGAAGTGGATAATCGTTGTGTGGTTCCTTGTGATACTAATATTCGTTTTTGTATTACTTCTGGAGACGTAATCCACTCTTGGGCTTTGCCTAGTATGGCTATTAAGTTGGATGCTATGAGAGGTATTTTGACTACTTTGTCTTATAGTTTTCCTGTAGTAGGTGTTTTTTATGGTCAATGTTCTGAAATCTGTGGTGCTAACCACAGTTTCATGCCTATTGTTTTAGAGGTTACTTTGTTGGATAATTTTAAGGGCTGATGTTTGGGTTTATTGGATGATAGTGTTTATGATTAAGCTGTGTAGTTTAATGTTTAAAATACCTATTTGTGGTGTAGGAGAATTTGTTGGCTTTAATCTTTTTTTTTGTATTTATTGGTATTGCATATCATTTTTGGATGTTGACATTATTATGTAGAATAGAAAGGTGAGGTAGAGGCTGTTTGTTTTTATTGTTGCACAATAAAAATTAGGGCTGTTTGGTGTTGAAATGTCGTCTTGTCTTTTATCTGTGTTATGGGTACTTATTAGAAAATTGTAAGATTTGTTGTATTGTTTGGAGTTTTAGATTTTGTAGTGTTCTTTGTTTTATGTTTTATAACGTTTTCTTTTTGTAGTTTTGTTGTTTTTTTTATTATTAATTTATTAATAATTTTATAGTTTAGAATTTAGTAATTTTTTAAACTTTGTTTTTTGTTGGAATTTTTTTTTGTAAACTTGAGTTTTGATCAAATGTTTTTTAAAGACTTAGGTCTCTTTGTGTGGCTGGCCTCTGCTCTATGTTTTAGATAAATGGCAGTCTTAGCGTGAGGACATTAAGGTAGCAAAATAATTTGTGCTTTTAATGGGCTCTAGTATGAATGGGGTTAGTGGTTGATTATTTTCTTATGTTTTTATGAATTAATTTTTTGTTTAAGAAATAACATTTGTAATTGTACAAAGATAAGTCTTCGGAAGTTTTTTTCTTGATTTTTTTGAAATTTTTTTGGGATGTTTTCTAGGGTAGGATTTTTGGTAATTTTTTTTACTAATTTTAAAATATAAAACTACTTCGGAGTTAACAGAAATTCATGTTTTTACCAGTTCTTATGGTAGTAATAAGTTTTACATCGATGTTGTATTTTAGTTATTCAGGATAGGAGATGGTTTGGATTTTAAGACTGTTCTTCTTTTAATAAACTAAACGTGATATTAGTTTAATTCATCGTGAGATAGAATTGTTTATCTTGTTAATTTCTTTTTTTAGAGGCAGGCAGTACGAAAGGAAATTTGTTAGAGTTTTTAACTTTGTTAGAAGGTTTATCTTCTATTGGGTGTGTTGGTTATGGTTATTATTTTTACTTTGGTTTTGCTTTTGGTTTTTTATTTTGGAAATTTTGTTTTGAGATGTAAGGATTTTTATAAGAATAAAATTTCCTCTTTTGAGTGTGGTTTTGTTAGTGTTGGTAAGATTCAAAATTCTTTTAGAATTCATTTTTTTATTATGATGTTAATGTTTGTCATTTTTGATTTGGAAGTGGTGATGTTTATTGGAATTTTGGTGTCTGATACTAGTTCTTTAGTTAGTTTTTTTTTGTTGTTATTGTTTATTTTAGGGGGTTTTTATATAGAGTGATGGTATGGAAAGTTGGTTTGATTGATTTAGATAGATATTTCTATTTTTTTGATTTTTTTTTTATTGTCAGTTATTTGTTTATTTTTGGTTTTGTTACCGTTTGTTAAGTTGTCTTTTTTTTTGGTAGAGTGGGATTTTTTGTCTTTTAAAATTTCAGCTTATTTTAATAGTGTGATATTTTCTTTGATTTTGTTGTTGGTAACTTTGAGAGTTTTGGTCTTTAGTACATATTATTTAGACGGTGAACTGAATTTTAACTATTATTATTTTATGTTGCTTATTTTTGTTGGTAGTATGTTTAGTTTAATTTATAGTAATAGAAGTTTTACTATGTTGTTTAGTTGGGATTTGCTTGGTATTTCCAGTTTTTTTTTGGTTTTGTTTTATAATAACTGAGATAGGTGTAGGGGGGCTATAAATACTGTTCTTACTAATCGTTTGGGTGATTTTTTCTTGTTTGTTTTTTTTACTAGGGTTATGTTTAGTAGCTATTATTTTTTGAGTTTATCCTGGTTTTGTGGTGTTTCCTCTTTAATGTTGTTGTTAGCATCTTTTACTAAAAGGGCACAGTTTCCTTTTAGGGGGTGGTTACCTAAGGCTATGAGGGCCCCTACTCCTGTTAGATCTTTGGTCCATAGTAGAACATTGGTAACTGCTGGCCTTGTATTGGTTATGAATTTTTCTGAGATGGTTTTTAATAAGAATGTTATTATGATTATTTTGGTTATCGGTATTTTTACTATGTTTTTTTCTAGTATGGCAGCTTTGGTAGAGGAAGATCTTAAGAAAGTTGTTGCTTTGAGTACTTTGTCTCAGATGGGGTTTTCTATGCTCACCGTAGGTTTAGGCCTTAGATTTATTTCTTTTGTTCATTTATTGAGACATGCTTTATTTAAGAGTTGTCTTTTTATGCAGGTTGGGTATTTAATTCATTGTTCTTTAGGCCAGCAGGATGGCCGTAATTATAGAAACCTTGGTAATTTGCCATCTTTTATTCAATTGCAGTTATTGGTTACTTTGTTTTGTTTGTGTGGTTTGGTTTTTTCTAGTGGTGCAGTTAGGAAGGATTTTATTTTGGAATTCTTTTTTTCTAATTTTTTTATAAGTGGTTTTGCGTGTTTATTTTTTTTATCTGTGTTTTTGACTTTCGGGTACAGTTATCGTTTGTGAAAGGGCTTTTTTATGAGGTTTAGGCGTTCTGTGTACCATTTTAGTAGAAGTGTTGTTATAAATTTTTTGAGACTGTTGTTAGTTGTTTTATCTATTTTTTTTATTTGATGAGTGAATTTTAATATGTTAGCTTTGCCCTCTTTGTTTTTGTATGTAGATTTTTTTGTTCCTTTGTTTTTTTTGTTTATAATGATGTTTATGCTTTTCTTTTGTGTTAAGTTTTTATTGAAAGAGTATGTTTATAAATTTTTGTGTGATCTTTTTGCTAAGGATGTTGTTTATTTTTTGAAAAGGTATAAGTTTTTTGATTTACTTTTAAATAATATTAATTCTAAAGGTGTTACTTTTTTTTCTTTTTATGGGTTTTGAAGTGGTAGCTATATGAAGAGATTGAATTTTAATTCTGTAGTTGTAGTATTGATAGTAATTTTTTTTTTGATTTGGGGTTATATTTTAAAATTAAAATATGTGCTTTGCATGCACAAGATTGTGGGGCTCTACAGTATCTAGTTTATATGTAAAATTTAGTGTTTGGGTCACTAAGAATGTTTACTGAAAACTTTTAGTTTAAATAAGAATTTTTCACTTACAATGAAAGGGTTAGGAAGTTTTTTGTTAATGTATTTTTTTTTGTTGGCTGTGTTTAGTTGTGTTTTAAGGTATGTTAATCTGGACCCTATAAAGAGATGTTTTTTTTTAATTTTTTCGTTGCTTATGATTATACCTTTAATTTCTTTCTTTTTACATGTGTGGTTTGCCTATTTTATTTGTTTGTTATTTCTTAGGGGTATCTTTGTTATTTTGGTGTATTTTTCTAGTTTGTCTAAGATTGGTAGAACTAATACTCCTTTTTATGTAGTTGGGGGAGTTTTAACTGTGTTTTTATTTTGTCCTTTCTTTTATAGAGTTTTTGGTTTAGTGTCATTTAATAATTTTTATTATAGGGTATATTGAGGTTTGTTGGTTTGAATTATTTTTATTTTAATTTTTTTTATAAATTTTACTAGTTATTTTTTGAATTTTACTGGGGCTTTGCGTAAACTTTAATTATTTTTATGTTTATTAGATTTTTATCCTTGTTTTTTAAGTGGCAACGTTTAATGTTTATTTTGATTTCTTTGGAGTTTATTGTTATAAGTTTGTTTATTTATTTTGCTAGTACTCTTAATGAGATGATGTTTTTTTATTTTATGTGTTTTAGTGTGGTGTCTAGAGTGTTGGGCCTGGTATTAGTAGTAGGTAATATGAAATTTTATGGCAGCGACCAGTGTTTGTTTTACAGAATTAAGTTAATTGAGAAACTATTGGTTTTCAAAACCAAAAATTTATATCTGTGAGATAATAGTATAATTTTGAGTATATTTCTTTTTCGAAGAAGTGGCGGGTTATCTTATTGAGTTTTACTTATTAGGTTTTTAAATTTGATTATGGTTTAATGTAAGGTTATGATGATGTTATCTAATTTTGATTCATAAAGTGGGCAATGTAGTTTTACCCCGGCAGTAAGTCGTTTGTATAAATTTTGTTCCAGAATAATCGGCTAGACTTTATAAACTTGTACTCGAATTGAGGTTAAACCTGGGTAGATGATAATTACTTTTAACTTTAGGGTAAAATTAGAAGTTGTTAATAGTTGGGCCTTGTGTTTTTAGATTTGTTGAACGAGCCAGATTAGTACCTGGTTAGACAAAAGTTAAAAGAGCAGGAGTAAAGTTATGTTTAAACTGTAAGAATATTGGCAGGTCTTTAAATTATCTTTGGAGGCTGAGTAGTAATTGAGAGCCCTCATTATCAACCTATACTATAGGCTCATGTATGATCGTTTATTTTATCCTTAGGGGTTGTAATATTAGTTTAATTGCTATAAAAATAGATATATACTTGGTTGATGTATAGGATTTAATTTGGCCTACAATAATTTATAATATGGATATTAACTGTAGAGGTTGTTTGAAATTGTAAAAGACAGTAAGTTTCTTTTTATGGGAGACTGAAGTTTATTTAAAGACGGTACAAATCATCCATCAATTGCCTAAAGGGGAGTAAGTTGTAGTAAAGTAGAGGTAGGGGAACCTGTCTCTAATAATTTATTAGGTTAATGAACTATTTGTTTATGTTTTGAAAACATAATTAGGATTTTTCCGTAGTTTTTTTTATGCTGTCAGGTAGGGACCTTTGAACTTTTTTAATGTTGCTGATTTTTGTTTTTATTATTTTTTATGTCATAAGTAGCTGAATTTTATTTATAAAGTTTAATTTTTGTGATCTAAAAAAAAAATGAAATTTTTTTGAATTTTAAGGACATATATAATACCGGTTTGTTGTAAGTATATATTTATGTAGCCTATAGTTGGTTTATTATGATCTTATTGCATCTACATAATGTATATATATTATATATACATTATTTATAATATTAATATACGTATATATATAATATATATATACGTATATATTTATTATTATAGTGGGTTATATACGAAAAAGAAAGGTTTTTAAAATATCGTATAAGATATTTTTAGTATATATATATATATATAATATATATATATATATATATATGTATATATGTGAAATAATTTTCACATATATACATTAATATAATTTAAAAAGTAATTAATATTGTAACGTACATAGTATGTACGTTACATAGTGAGCACACTAAATGTGTGCTCACTATTTACCTGCCTAATTAGAAGCATATAGTGCATATTATGCACTATATAATTAAATAGTAATATATATATATAATATATATATATATATATTAATTAATCAAAAACTTTTCTACGAAAATAAACCCTATATATATACCTTACTTCTATGTATTTTATATATATATATATGTATTATAGAAGTTAGTTTAATAAGAAAATGTTTGACTGTTAATCAAAAGACATATCTTCTAGAGAAGATTAGTTTAAATTAAAATATTAGATTGTAAATCTAAAGAAAGTTCTTCTG